TAGAAGAAATGTTTCTTCTATCTAAAATAAAAGAATGTACCCTTCTATCCAAATCCAATTTGCATCGATAAAATAAATCCAAATTCCAGATTCCAGCAGTAGATGAATAATTGCAAATTTTTGTGTGTACGAGATTAGAATAACTTCAAAATAACTGACATAATTTTTGATTTTTCCTGATCAGATAAATACATGAAAAAGAAAGGAGGTAGAAAAATTTTTTGATTTATGGTTAAAGAAGAAAAACAAGAAAACAGGGGTTCTGTTGAATTTCAAGTATTCAGTTTCACCAATAAGATACGGAAACTTGCTTCACATTTGGAATTACACAAAAAAGATTTTTCATCGGAAAGAGGTCTACGAAGACTTTTGGGAAAACGTCAACGTTTGCTGGCTTATTTGGCAAAGAAAAATAGAGTACGTTATAAGAAATTAATTAGTCAGTTGGATATTCGGGAGAAGTAATTTAATCGTTCGAATTTTTTTCGTATTTTATTTAGTAGTCTTATAGTAGTCTTAGATTTTGCATTTTGATGAGCCTCGTTTTGAGGAATTCATGGAATAATCCATTTTTATGGAATAAAGAATAAGATGAGTCTACCGCCATGGAATAAAGAATAAGAACAAGGATACATAACATAAAAAAAAGAATAGATAAGACGATATTCGCCCTCCTCCTACATATTTGATTTCTTCTCCTATACAAAAACCAGCAAGACCCACTCCATTGATAATTCCATCAATGACACCTTTATCGAAAAAATGTGTTAGTTCTGCTAATCTTCTTATACCCAGGATAAATACCCTAGTATAGAAAACATCCATATAACCACGATTATATGACCAGCTGTATATCTTTTTTTTTACTTCATCCAAAAAGTTCTTTTTTGGATTCTTTTTTATTTTTACAAGGGAATTTTGGAAATTCAAATTCTGAAAAAAATAATAAGAGGATCCATAGAAGATATATGCTATGAATAGACCCAAAATTGCTAAACTTACAGAAGAAATTGCATTAGTGAGAAATTCATAGGAATTTATGGAAGAATTAGAACTTTCCTGGAAAAAGTTTATAGAAGGAGTTAGCCACCTTGATAATATGGTTAACTCCGATATTCCATTATCCTTTACTCCATTATCAAAATGGATTCCCATGGATCCAATGAACAAAGTAAAAAGCAGTAATATAAGAAGAGGATATAGCATAGTATTTCCCGTTTCATGTGGATAGACAAAAGTGTTTTTAGCCCCAAAGGGAGCACTAAAGGATCCCTTCTGATTTCTTGTATTACGAGGAATTTTAGGTATATTTTGTGAAAAAAAAGAAACTCCACTCTTCGTTGTTGATAAAACAAACTCCCTATTGACTCCTTTGGATATACCTTTTCCCCATAAGGATATTGAATACAACGAACCTTCTTTAGTACTGCTGTAATTTTGAAAATGAACACGCAAATACCCATCAAAAGTAAGTAAATATATCCGAAACATATAAAATGCAGTTAATCCTGCAGTAAAAGAGGCTATAATTCCAAAAAAGGGTGAATACAACCAACTATTACTAAGGATTTCATCTTTGGACCAGAAGCAAGCAAGAGGTGGAATACCACAAAGAGAAAGTGTACCACATAAAAAAGTAGTTCTTGTAATTGGAATGTATTTTCTTAAACCGCCCATAAGAACCATATTCTGACTTTTATCTGGTGAATATCCAACAAGAGGTTCCATTGAATGAATAATGGATCCCGATCCTAAGAACAATAAAGCTTTCGAATAAGCATGAGTGATCAAATGGAATAAAGCAGCTTGATAAGAACCTATACCTAGAGCTAACATCATATAACCTAATTGAGACATTGTAGAATAGGCTAAACTTCTTTTAATATCTCTCTGAGCAAGAGCTAAAGTGGCTCCTAAGAAGAGTGTTATTGTACCTACTAAAGAAATTAAACTCATTATCAAGGGTAGAGATATGAAAAGAGGAAGAAGTCGAGCCAAAAGAAAAATCCCCGCGGCAACCATAGTTGCTGCGTGTATAAGAGCCGAAATGGGAGTGGGTCCTTCCATAGCATCGGGTAACCATACGTGAAGAGGGAATTGTGCGGATTTTGCAACTGCACCAAGGAATAATAAAAAAGCACACAAAGTAGTAAGTAAGGAATTAATCCCATTATTAGGAATCCAGTTATTAGCTATTTTGAACAAATCCCGAAACTCTAAACTACCCGTTATCCAAAAAAAACCTAAAATTCCTAATAAAAGACCAAAATCCCCTACACGATTAGTTACAAAAGCTTTTTGACAAGCACTCGCTGCAATTGGCCGTGTAAACCAAAAGCCTATCAATAAATAGGAACACATTCCGATAAGTTCCCAAAAAAAATAAATTTGTATCAAATTGGAACTAGTAACCAATCCCAACATGGAAGTATTAAAAAAACTTATATAAACAAAAAATCTCAAATATCCTTCATCGTGAGACATATAATCGTCACTATAAATAAGAACCAAGATTCCTACAGTAGTAATTAGTATTAACATAATAGACGTAAGGGGGTCGATCAAGTATCCAAATTCTAAGGAAAAATCATTATTGATGGCCCAAGACCATAGATATTGATAGATAGAACTTCCATTTATTTGTTGAATAGACAGGTGAACCGAGTATACCATAGCTATACTTAAGAGTAAAATACTAGGAAAAGCCCATATGCGACGAAGATTTTTTGTTGCTGTCGGAATAAGAAAAAGTCCAAATCCCATTGACATAATAACTGGAAGTGGGAGAAGAGGGATTACCCAGGCATATTGATATGTATGTTCCATAAGAAAAGAAATAGCAATTTTTAGTTGAAATTTATAGTTCAATTTATTGAAATTGTTTCCGATTCACCAAACCTATTCTTATCTCTTTCTAAAGGAATTAAAAAAAAAAATAAAAATAAGAAAAAATATTTGAATTCTGGATTTTTCAAAATTTCTCTCATTAAGATATTCAAAAATGCAGAATGAGTTTAGTTGCTTAAATTCAAAAAGTGAATTAAAGAATTTCGTTATCTAGTTATTAATTAAAAAAAAAAGTATTTGTTAAATATTAAAATACAAAAAAAGATTGAATCATGTGACTTTCTATTTATTTTTGTATTTATTTCTCTTAAAATAAAAGAGCTCTCTTGTTTCGTAATTGATTGATTGAATTCCAAAGAAAACCTACATTTATAGGAAATTCTCGAATATTGCTTACTTCATATAAAACAGAAATCCTAATGACTAGAATTCTATAAGTTTTATAATGTCTTGTTTAAAAGACTAAGTCTTTTTTTTGATTGGAATGAAATTATGGAATACCGTTCTGAACTTAATTAACTATTTGAATTTATTGAATTTAATTTGACCTTCTTTTTATCTCCCCATCATATATGGGGGCTTATCCTATCCCCCAAACCATATATTTATATATGGAGTATATTTGATATATAAATTGATTTAAATAGAAAAGCTTAAAAAACTCTTGTCTTATCCACATTAGACAGAATGAGCTAAAAAAGAATTTTGAATTTCAGTAAGTATAACTACTAAGAAAAAACGGAAAGAAGGATTGATTTGCGGCAATAAATGTCTTTCACATACAACTAGAAAAAAGTAATCCCCCTTTTGAATGGCAGTTCCAAAAAAGCGTACTTCGATGTCAAAAAAGCGTATTCGTAAAAATCTTTGGAAGAAAAAGACTTATTTTTCCATAGTACAATCTTATTCTTTAGCAAAGTCAAGATCATTTTCTAGCGGCAACGAGGATCCAAAACCAAAAGGTTTTTCTGGGCAACAAACAAACAAATAATAAGGTTTTGGAATAATCTGAATTGAACTATCCGAAGGAAATTCCAATTATTTAATATGAATAAATATTATTTAATATGAATGAATAATTCGGATTAATTAATAAATGTACTTTTATGTGTCGAATTTATCGGTAAAATATTCTTAGAACGAATCCCTCCGTTATATAGAATAAAAGAACAAAAGTTTTTGGTATATTGTGCCCTCAGTATTCTTTGCCTGTCAAAGAACTCTTTTTTCGCTAATGGAATCCTCATTTTTATGAGGATTCCATTAGCAAAAGTAGACTATTCTTGCAATAGGACTTACAACCTTTACCTAATCTTATCCAAAATTCCCATATAAATGAGTTTAGTACTGGTAAATCATATTAAAAAGAGGGTAAAGGCTTTCATTCTATAAATTTTTCTAAAATACAAAATTCTTTGTAGTTAATGATGAAATTCTAATGTTCCTAAATTCTATGGCCTCTCCCAGTCTCGACGATTCGCAAGAAAATAACTATTATTCTTTTAAGTTAACTATTATTTCAAGTTAGCCGCCATGGTGAAATTGGTAGACACGCTGCTCTTAGGAAGCAGTGCTCAAGCATCTCGGTTCGAGTCCGAGTGGCGGCATTCCCGAAAAAGAATACAATAGATTAGAAAATGGATTCAATTCGAAATTTCCAATTTTGTAATGGGACCTTATCCTTATGCTATTTGCAACTTTAGAACATATACTAACTCATATCTCTTTCTCAACCACTTTAATTGTGATTACGATTCATTTGATAACCTTATTAGTTCGTGAACTTAGGGGATTACGTGATTCGTCAGAAAAAGGAATGATAGTGACTTTTTTCTCTATAACAGGATTCTTAGTTTCTCGTTGGGTTTCTTCGGGACATTTTCCATTAAGTAATTTATATGAGTCATTGATCTTCCTTTCATGGGCTCTGTATATTCTTCATACTATTCCTAAGATACAGAACTCGAAAAATGATTTAAGCACAATAACTACGCCAAGTACTATTTTAACGCAAGGCTTTGCCACGTCGGGGCTTTTAACTGAAATGCATCAATCCACAATACTAGTACCTGCTCTACAATCTCAGTGGTTAATGATGCATGTCAGTATGATGTTACTAAGCTATGCAACTCTTTTGTGCGGATCCTTATTATCTGCTGCTCTTCTAATCATTAGATTTCGAAAGGATTTTTATTTCTTTTCTAAAAAGAAAAAAAAAGTTTTCCTTAAAACATTTTTCTTCAGTGAGATTGAATATTTATATGCAAAAAGAAGTCCTTTAAAAAGCACCTCTTTTCCCGCATTTCCAAATTATTACAAATATCAATTAACTGAGCGTTTGGATTCTTGGAGTTATCGTGTCATTAGTCTAGGGTTTACTCTTTTAACCATGGGTATTCTTTGTGGAGCAGTATGGGCTAATGAGGCATGGGGATCCTATTGGAATTGGGACCCTAAGGAAACTTGGGCATTTATTACCTGGACCATATTTGCAATATATTTACATAGTAGAACAAATCCAAATTGGAAGGGTACGAATTCCGCACTTGTAGCTTCGATAGGATTTCTTATAATTTGGATCTGCTATTTTGGTATCAATCTGTTAGGAATAGGTTTACATAGTTATGGTTCATTTATATTACCATCTAAATGATTACATAACATAAATCCCTAATTTTTAGAAGGTTTTTTCGTTTTTTGTTTGTTTTGAGAACCCCTTGAACGTCTTTTCAAAGGGTTCTCAAAAATTCGAGATAGATCTAATTAGACCTTTTTACTTTTTTCTTTTCTGAATTTTTTTTTTCCACTATGGAATATAGTGCGGACTAGTTAAAAAAAAATCCTATTTAGTATAATAATTGGATAATAGAGTCTCTACCCTGTCAACGGATAGCGAGAGAACAAAATCTGGATAAATACCAATTCCTATTACTGGTAAAAAGATACAGATTAAAAGAAAGAGTTCCCGTGGTCCAGAATCCACAAAATTTTCGTTTGGAACATGGAATAGCTTGTATCCATAAAACATCTGGCGTAACATAGATAATAAATAAATAGGGGTTAATATCATTCCGATTGCCATTACAAAAGTAATTAGCATTTTTGGCATTAACATAAATTTAGGACTAGTAATTAGTCCAAAAAATACTACTAATTCTGCAACAAAACCACTCATTCCCGGCAAGGCAAGAGAAGCCATTGAAAAGCTACTAAACATGGTAAAAATTTTTGGCATTGGGATAGATATTCCCCCCAGTTCTTCGAGATAAACAAGACGTATTCTATCACAAGCCGTTCCCGCCAAGAAAAAAAGTGTAGCACCGATAAATCCATGCGATAATATTTGTAAAATTGCTCCATTTAGTCCAATGTTGGTTATGGAACCAATTCCTATAATTATGAAACCCATGTGAGATACGGAGGAGTAGGCTATTCTTTTTTTGAAATTTCGTTGACCCAGAGAAGTTGAAGCTGCATAGATTATTTGCACAGCTCCTATTATTACCAACCAGGGGGAAAATAGACAATGAGCATGAGGTAACAATTCCATATTGATCCGAATCAATCCGTATGCTCCCATCTTTAATAGAATTCCGGCTAAAAGCATACATGTACTGTAATGCGCCTCCCCGTGGGTATCTGGTAACCATGTATGTAGAGGTATAATCGGCAATTTGACGGCATAAGCAATAAGGAAGCCAAAATACAGTAGTATTTCCAATGTTGCAGGGTATGGTTGATTAATCAATTTTTCTAAATCTAATCCGGGTTCATTGGAACCATATAACCCCATACCTAGAATTCCAATTAAGAAAAAAATGGAACCGCCTGCAGTATACAAAATAAACTTGGTAGCTGAATACAGACGCCTCTTTCCCCCCCACATGGATAAAAGTAAGTAAACAGGAATTAATTCTAACTCCCACATGATAAAAAAAAGTAAAAGGTCTCGTGAAGAAAATAATCCTATTTGACCGCTATACATTGCTAGCATAAGAAAATAGAATAATCGCGAATTCCGGGTAACCGGCCAAGCCGCTAAAGTAGCTAAAGTAGTGATAAATCCTGTCAATAAAATGGATCCTAATGAAAGTCCATCGATTCCCAATCTCCAGTGGAAATCGAAAACATCTATCCATTTAGAATCCTCCTTTAATTGGATTAAGGGATCCTCTAATTGGAAATGATAACAGAATACATAAGTCATTAGAAGGAATTCTAATAAACAAATAGCTATAGTATACCACCTAACTATTTTATTTCCTTTATGAGGTAAAAAGAAAATTAATGAACCTGCAAATATCGGCAAAACAACAAGTATTGTTAACCAAGGAAAATAACTCATGATAAAGTAATAAAGACAAGATACGTTTTGACCAGAAAAGCCCATGCTCGGGTTATTTCGAGCACAGGCTTCTTCTTCTTCGGTAAAGAGGAATCAGACGATTCAAGTGGAGTTTTTTGTAACGTATCAATAAGATAGAGCCATGCTGCGGGTTGTTTCAGGCCCTAAATAAACGCGGACACTTAAAAAATCTGTTGGGCAGGCGGATTCGCATCTCTTACAACCCACACAATCTTCGGTTCTCGGCGCGGAAGCAATTTGCTTGGCTTTACACCCATCCCAAGGTATCATTTCTAATACATCTGTTGGACAAGCTCGTACACATTGAGTGCATCCTATACATGTATCATAAATTTTTACAGAATGTGACATTGGATCTCTAAATTTTCCTTTTCAACATAAAAATTTTCGATCTGGTAAAAATGAAATTAGTACTATATAAATTAGATGTATTGTATACACCAGACGAAGCAATGGTTTATCCAAACTTTAACAAATAATGCAATATATTTCTTAATCTGTTTGTGAGAAAGCGTGAAAAGAGCCAAGAGACTTGAATTTAATGCTTCAACAGTAATAATTATACGAATTCTACATACTAATTGAATTAGCCAATAAATTGGCTATCATCTTGTCAATATAAATTATTGCAATATTCAAATTGCAATATCAATGAATTGCAAAAATGCAATATTCAAGCAATATTCAATAAGTAAAAAAGAATACTCTCAAATAACCTACTCAAAAAATGGATATTATTAAATACTAATAAGAAAATAAGATTAGATTTCTATTCATCTTAATGTTCCGTATTATTATATATGTGCCTTTGTTTAGAGGATTCCATGTCTAATTATTCAAAAAATTAGATTGATTGATACGAGTGGATTTCCTGTTACGATGGATGGAAGAAAGAATGGAGAGTCCAATAGCTGCTTCAGCAGCCGCAAGGGCTATAACAAAAATTGCGAAAATGTCTCCTTTTAATTGGCGACTATCAAATAGATCAGAAAATGTTACGAGATTTAGATTAATTGAATTCAGTATAAGTTCAAGACATATTAGAGCTCTAACCATGTTTCGGCTTGTGATCAATCCATAGATACCAATCGAAAATAAATAGACACTCAAAAAAAGTACATGCTCAAACATCATTAACTAACTCCTTATCAATCTCGATTCATTTCAATATGAGGACAAGAATTGAACCGATTCCATTAATTAGAATAGAACAATTACGCAACAAAAGAGAAAAGAAGGTATTTGTTGTATTGGCAGTAGATGGGTTTTACTAAATCAAAATTGTGATTTTTTAGTTATTTATTTTATATTTGAAATTCTAAGAATTTTGACTCATTCTAAGTATTTCTTATTGTCGAGCCATAGTAATTGCACCTATTAAAGAAACTAGAAGAATTAGGGAAATGAGTTCAAACGGAAGATAAAAATCGGTTGCTAAATGAATCCCAATTTGTTGAACGTTATTTATGAGACCCTGTTCTACTATTTGGTTTGATCTTGTAGTCCAAAGAATTCCATACCACGACGTATCTGGGATAGTAGTCATTAGTGAAAAAGGAATAGTTATACAAACGAGTAAAGTAAACCCATCCCCAATAGTCCAAGAATTCTTATCTTTAGACCACTCTGAGCCGTTTACAAACATTACAGCAAATATGATCAAGACATTTATGGCTCCCACATAAATAAGAAGTTGTGCGACAGCCACAAAGTAGGAATTCAATAAAAAATAGAATAAGGATATACAAACAAGAACTAATCCCAGCGAAAAGGCAGAATAAATTGGGTTGGTAAGTAATACTACTCCTAGACCTCCTAGTAGAAGAACAAATCCCCCAAATAGCACAAGAATCTCATGTATTGGTCCAGGTAAATCCATTATGGATAAGAAGAAATTTAGAGTATAACATTTTTCATGAACTGAATAAAACTAAAAGATTCAAGGAAGGAAAAAGGTATTAGGATATTTTTTTGTATATGTATATTTGTATATGTATATAAGTTGTTAAGCACTAGTTATTCCTTTTTCGTTATAGTTAGTAAAAATCAATTTTTCTAACAAAAAAAATCCTAATACCTAGTAATCAGTAATCGTTCTTGAATTCCAAGATTTTTCTTCGTCTATTTTACTTTGAGGCGAATTCCTAATTGTTTGAATTGTGTAATCTCCCATTATGGAGATTGGTAACCGGCTCAAAGCAATTTGATTGTAATTCAATTCATGACGATCATAAGTAGAAAGTTCATATTCTTCAGTCATTGATAAACAATTTGTCGGACAATATTCAACACAGTTGCCACAAAATATACAAACTCCAAAATCAATACTATAATTAAGCAATTGTTTCCTTTTAATATCCTTTTCAAATCTCCAATCCACAAGGGGTAGATCTATCGGGCATACGCGAACACATACTTCACAAGCAATGCATTTATCAAATTCAAAGTGTATTCGCCCCCGGAAACGCTCCGATGTAATTGATTTTTCATAAGGGTAGTGAATCGTTATAGGTAAACGATTTGTATGGGATAAGGTAATTATTAAACCTTGACCAATGTATCTTGCGGCGCGTATTGTTTGTTGACCATAACTAATGAACCCAGTTAGCATAGGGAACATATTCTAAATATATATATGAAAAAGATATGTTTCTTTCTCTTGTTTGAGAAAACTTTTGTGTTGAAAATATTCTTACTGTTATTGTATTAGCTTATTTATAGTGAAACTAGTTGGGAAGAAGTTGTTAATAAGAGATTGCCCAGAGAAATAGGTAAAAGAAATTTCCATCCAAGATTTAATAACTGATCCATTCTCATCCTGGGTAAAGTCCATCTTATTGTGATAGAAATGAAGAGAAATAAATAAGCTTTAGTTAATGTAATAAATATACCTATTACCATTTCCAAAATTCCAATTATTTTATTCATTTGGAAAAATCCAAAAAAGGATATATAGGGAATAGAGAAATTCCACCCGCCTAAGTATAGAACAGTTACAAATAAGGAGGAAACTAATAAATTTAGGTAAGAAGCAAGATAAAATAAACCATATTTAATACCAGAATATTCGGTTTGATAACCTGCTACTAATTCTTCCTCTGCTTCTGGTAAATCAAAGGGTAATCTTTCACATTCTGCCAAAGAAGAAATTAGAAAAACTAGAAAACCTATAGGCTGACGCCAAAGATTCCATCCAAAAAAACCATATTTGGACTGTGCTTCAACTATATCAACTGTACTTGAACTGTTAGATAATCATAGTCGATGATAACATCACAGTTCCCACCGCTATTCCAAAACCGTACATGAAACCTTAGCTTCATACGGCTTCTCTATGATCAGAAAAAAGGAAAGGATTGTTTCGTTTCGGTATTATCCCCTGGGCGAAGATAGAATTAGGTAAGATAAAATTGATTGGAAAGCCCAAAATTAGACCAAAGCAATTCCGTCTGCTAGAATAACAAAAAAGCGCTTCCGAATTGATCTCATCCTTTATATAATAAAATGATAATTTTTCTTTGTTCGGTAATAACTTAATATTGGAATAAAACACTCATTATAGCAATTACTGAATGGAAAGAATTGGGCATTAGTTCATGAGGAATTCTGTATGAATAGGGATAAAGGAAGAAAGAATAAATAAGAAATAAGGCTCCTTTTTATATTGCATTCCATATCTTTTGTCCTATTCTTCTTTCCCGGGGAAGGGTATACTTAAAAAATAAATAAATAAAGGGTTAATTCGTTCTTGATAGCCATTTCCTTAACAAGTGAATGGGAACATACTCTAGACCGGAATCCGAAGAAAGTACTGCTTGATCATTTCTACCAATTTCAAGTCCTTATTATGATTCCTTTTATGAGGAAAAATGTCTAATGATTTAGATTCTCTCATTACTAAATCCTGTATGTACTTTAGTGTTCCTAATCCCTCACTAACTTTTGATGGATTGCCCTATGGCTATAAGTTATAGTAATAACTCAAAATATTCTAGTAATGAAATCCCATTTTGCGAATCCCTTATTCTTGCCCGCTTCAAGATATGATGACTAATCAAACAATCTAAACCTTGGGGTAAAGAGTTTACACTGTTTATGTTTACTTGAACTTTTTTCTTGTACGTAGGAAATGAGATTTTGTATTTTTACTACAAATTAATAAGCTGTTTTGTTTCACTCATATAGCTATCTAGTTTAACTTACCAACCCGAATACAGAATAAGCAAAGGAAGATAAGCATTCAATGTATTTTAGAGGAAAAGGATTCTATTTTAACGAATCACACGTAGAGATATTGCTAGTACACAAAAAGTTAATGGTATTTCATAACTAATAGATTGAGCAGCCGCCCGTAGACCACCTGAAAAAGAATATTTATTATTTGAGCTATATCCTGCCATGAGAAGACCAATAGGAGCAATACTTGAAATGGCAATCCATAAAAAAACACCAATACTAAGATCAGCTAAAACAAAACGATATCCTAAAGGGATAACTAAAAAACTTAATAAAATGGATATGACTGCTATAGAGGGACCAATGCTAAATAAAGGAATATCTCCTCGGGACGGGAGGATATCCTCTTTTAAAAGTAGCTTAGTTCCATCTGCTATAGCTTGAAGCAATCCCAGGGGGCCGGCATATTCAGGACCAATACGTTGTTGTATCGATGCAGATATTTCTCTTTCTAACCACACAATTACGAGTACTTGTATTGTGATTCCCAGTAGGAGGGCCAAAATAGGTAGAATCCATATCAGTCCGTAGACTTCTTTTAATAATTCCGATTTCAAAAAAGAATTGATAGTTTCTACCTCTACCCTATCTATTATCATTTCAACGATCAACTTCCCCCATAATGATATCTATACTACCTAATATCGTCATGATATCAGCCAATTTCATTTTTTTAACTAGCTGAGGAAGAATTTGCAAATTAATAAAACCCGGTGGACGAATTTTCCATCTCCAGGGGAAAAGACTATCATCGCCTACCAAATAAATTCCTAATTCACCTTTTGGAGCTTCTACTCTTACATAAAGCTCTTGCTTTGATAATTCAAAATTGGGCGAAGGTTTTTTACCAAGAAATCGATATTCAAAATCATTCCATTCGGAATTCTTTGCTTTCTTAAAGCGACGGGCTTCTAAATTTTCATAAGGTCCTCCAGGAATTTTCTCTATAGCCTGTTGAATAATTTTTATGGATTCCCTCATTTCACCGATTCGTACTAAATAGCGAGCTAACGAATCTCCTTCTTTTTGCCATTTGACTTTCCAATCGAATTGATTGTAAGACTCATAAGGATCAATTTTACGAAGATCCCATTGTATTCCAGAAGCTCGTAACATGGGTCCCGATAAGCCCCAATTTACAGCTTCTTCTCCGCTAATAAAACCAACTCCTTCAACTCGTTCCAAAAAAATAGGATTCTGTGTAATAAGTTGTTGATATTCAACAACTCCTTGTAAAAAATAATCACAGAAATCTAAGCATTTATCCATCCATCCATAAGGTAGATCGGCAGCTACTCCTCCGATGCGAAAATAATTATGCATCATTCGCATACCTGTAGCAGCTTCAAATAGATCATATATTAATTCTCTCTCTCTAAAAATATAGAAAAAAGGAGTTTGTGCCCCGAGATCCGCCATAAAAGGGCCAAGCCATAACAAGTGAGAAGCTATACGGCTCAATTCTAACATAATTACCCTAATATAGCTGGCTCTTTGAGGTATTTGAATATTCTCCAAGAATTCAGGTGCATTTACCGTTATTGCTTCTGTAAACATAGTAGCTAAATAATCCCACCGTGTTACATAAGGCAGATATTGTATAATAGTTCTGTTTTCCGCGATTTTTTCCATTCCTCTGTGTAAATATCCTAATATGGGTTCGCAATCAATAACATCCTCACCATCGAGAGTAACGATCAGTCGAAGAACACCATGCATTGATGGGTGTTGAGGGCCCATATTGACTATCATGAGATCCTTTCTTTTAAGCGGTAGACTCATCTTATTCTTTATTCCATAAAAATGGATTATTCCATGAATTCCTCAAAACGAGGCTCATCAAAATGCAAAATCTAAGACTACTATAAGACTACTAAATAAAATACGAAAAAAATTCGAACGATTAAATTACTTCTCCCGAATATCCAACTGACTAATTAATTTCTTATAACGTACTCTATTTTTCTTTGCCAAATAAGCCAGCAAACGTTGACGTTTTCCCAAAAGTCTTCGTAGACCTCTTTCCGATGAAAAATCTTTTTTGTGTAATTCCAAATGTGAAGCAAGTTTCCGTATCTTATTGGTGAAACTGAATACTTGAAATTCAACAGAACCCCTGTTTTCTTGTTTTTCTTCTTTAACCATAAATCAAAAAATTTTTCTACCTCCTTTCTTTTTCATGTATTTATCTGATCAGGAAAAATCAAAAATTATGTCAGTTATTTTGAAGTTATTCTAATCTCGTACACACAAAAATTTGCAATTATTCATCTACTGCTGGAATCTGGAATTTGGATTTATTTTATCGATGCAAATTGGATTTGGATAGAAGGGTACATTCTTTTATTTTAGATAGAAGAAACATTTCTTCTATCTAAAATAAAAGAATTTTGCTGATTTTTTTATTACTATATCCAATTTTTAGAATTTATATACCATTTAATTGATATCATTTAGCAAAATGAAACACAGCATATGCATCCATCTTTCGGCTCGAGAATTTCACGGGATAGAGATATAGTATAAGAAATAGGCTATTAAGTAACTCTAAATGAATTGTGGATACATCTGTATCCTTAACATACTGAAAGGACTGCCATTATTCGTATCAAACCAATAGCGATTCATAAAAGCTAAATCTTGTAATCAATGGTGGGCCAATAATGAATTTTTTTGCATATGTATTAAGACGCTTGGTCTGATTTCGAAATTGTCCAGAGTTTTTTATGTTGTTTTCATTGCAAAATGATGGATCTCCTTCCGTAACTTTCCAATTACGAGTACGAGAATTGAAAGACATGAAAATTCTCAATTCTCTACAGCGTCTAGGAGATAGATAGAATATTTTCAGGAACAAGAAAATCAGAAGAATCTTTTTCTCTATTCACTACCATTCCGCGTCTTCGACTTCTATTAGTTTCTTTTCTTCTTTAATGCAATAGCTATAGTTTGATTGCAATAGCTATAGTTTGATATAGAATCCATTTCTCAAAGTAATGGAAACCATTCTCTTATAGGAAATGGTTCGAAAATCGCTATTCCACCTTTTAGGTTTAGGTATCGTGAAAAGTGATACCTGTGAAGATCGTGCATTTCAGTCACATTCAGATCCGTTTTTCGAGTCCATGATATAACCAAATTGGATGGATCTTCCACCCGTTTAGCTAAGAAAGAATAGATGCAGAGGTGGATAATAGATCGATATGAAGATCATGAGCTGCCCCATAATGAAACCGCCAATAGTCGCGAATATCTCCTTCTTCCCTAACCCAAGATTGGAGAAAGAAGATCTAAGAGGGACCTATGGAGAATGTGGTCAGAAATCCATAATAGAGTCCGACCTCAACGACCGAATTAATTATCCTCATCGAGAAACTTAGACTACTAAGTAGAAAAAATTGGAAAATCATGGCATGGGTCTCCTTTTTTTCTTTCTTTAGAGTTTTCTATATGCACAATTTCTCGATGTTTCGATGAGAATTTCTTGACTTTCCATATATAGAAAGAGATAGACTATAAATGACATCTCTTATGTCAATAAGACCAAAGGG